GAATTTTTTGCTTTGGATGTACTCGAAAAAAAGATTAGATTATGTAATGATGAGACTAAAAAATACTTACCTAAAATATATGATCCTTTGTTGAACGGACCCTATCGCGGACAAATCCAAAAAAGTTTTTTATTCTCAAATAAAACTTACACAAAAAACTACATTTTGATAAATAAGATTCACGCCATCCTTCTTAATATTAATACTGATTATCCAGACTTTGAACAGAAAATAGATAGATTTGATAAAAAATCATTATCAAATGAAATTCGTTTTTTTTTTAACTTGATCAGTCAATTTTCTGGAAAATCAGTATCCAATTTCAATTTTAAAGGACTTTATTTATTTCGAGAACATGAAAAGATGGATTCCGAAGCTAAAAAAAAAAAAATGCAATTCTTACTCGACGCAATTCTAATTGATCCGAACGATCAAACAATTATAGAATGTATTGGAATAAAAGAAAGCAGTAAAAAAGTTCCTCGATGGTCATACAAATTCATTGACGAAGAAGAATACCTGGAAAGCAATGGTCAAAGAGAAGATTATGAGATTTGTTCAAGAAAACCCAAACCACCTATAGTAATTTATACTGATACTGATAACTCAGAGAAAGCCGATGCTTATACGTATCCCAAGGATACTGATAATCCTGATGGAAAAGAAGAATTTGCTTTAATAGATTATTCACAACAATCGGATTTTAGCCGAGACATAATCAAAGGATCTAGACGCGTTCAAAGACGTAAAACTGTTAATTGGAAAATCCTTCAAGCAAGTCCACATTCTCCTCTTTTTTTGGACAAAATTGACAAATCCTCTTTCTTTTCTTTTGAGATTTTCGAGCCAATGAAAATCTTTTTTCTAAATTGGATGTGGAAAAAGAAAAATACAGAATTGACAATTTCGGATTATACAGAGGAAAAGAAAAATAAAAAAGAGATTAAGAAAAAAGAGGAAGCAGAGCGTATGGAAATAGCGGAAGCCTGGGAAAACGCTCAAAATGCTCAACCAATAAGAAGTCTTTTATTAGTAACCCACTCGATTATTAGAAAATATATTCTATTACCCTCATTGATAATAACTAAAAATATCGTTCGTATACTATTATTTCAATCTCCCGAATGGTCAGAGGATTTAAAGGATTGGAATAGAGAAATGTATATTAAGTGCACCTATAATGGCGTTCCATTATCCGAAACAGAATTTCCGAAAAACTGGCTAACTGAGGGTATTCAAATAAAGGTCCTTTTTCCTTTTCGTCTGAAACCTTGGCACAGATACAGATCTAAGCTACGATCCCCTCAAAAGGAAAAGGATCCAATGAAAAAAAAAGTGAAAAAAATGGATTTCTTCTTTTTTACAGTTTTCGGAATGGAAGTAGAATTTCCCTTTTCTTCTTCTCACCGAAACCGACGTTCGTTTTTTGATCCCATTTTTAAAGAACTTAAAAAAAAAATAAAAATTTGGAAAAAGAATTTTTTTCAAAGAACAAAATCTTTTCGAAATATCACAAAAGAAAAAGCACAATGGATCATCCAAATTATTCTATTTCTAAAAGAAAAAATAAAAAAACTATCATTATCAGAATTGATAAAAAGAAAAATATATGAATTGAATGAAATTCAAAAAGATTCAACAAAAAGTAAGAGTAATCCAATGATTTACGAATCCACCATTCCAATTCAATCTATTAATTGGACAGACTGTTCATTGACAGAAAAAAAAATAAAAGATCTGAATGATAGAACAAAGAAAATCATAAAACAAATAGAAGAATTTAAAAAAGACAAGAAAAAAGGTTCAGAGAGAAATATTTGTTCTAAGAAAACAACTTATGATGATAAAAGATTAGAATTACAAAAAAATATTTGGCAGATATTACAAAAAAGAAATGTTCGATTATTCCGCAAATCACATTCTTTTTTAAAATTTTTCATAGAAAGGGTATATATAGATATCTTTCTATGTATCATTAATATTCCTAAAATCAATGTACAACTTTTTCTTGAATCAACAAAAAAAATTCTTAATAAATACATTTACAATAATGAAGCAAATGAAGAAAGAAAAAGAAGTGATCAAAAAGATCAAAGTCTAATTCACTTTATTTCTACTATAAAAAAATCAATTTGTAATATTAGGAATACGAATTCACAGAATTTTTGTGACGTATCCTCTTTGTCACAAGCATATGTATTTTTTAAATTATCACAAACCCAAGTTATTAACTTAGATAAGTATAAATTAAGATCCCTTTTTGAATATCATGGAACACCTCTTTTTCTTAAGAATGAAATAAAGGATTATTTTTTTGGAGTACAAGGAATATCTCATTCCAAATTAAAACATAAGAGCGCTCCCAATTCTGTAATGAATCAATGGACAAATTGGTTAAAAGGTCATTATCAATACGATTTATCTCAGAATGGATGGTCTAGATTAGTATCAGTATCCCAAAAATGGCGAAATAAAATGAATGAACGCCATGTGGCTCAAAATAAAGATTTAACCAAATATCATTCATATGAAAAAAACGGATTAATTCTTTACAAAAAACAAGAAATAGACTCATTAACAAATAAAAAAAAAAAAATGAAAAAACAATATGGGTATGATCTTTTATCATATAAATCTATTAATTATGCAGATAAGAAGGACTCATATATTTATGGATATAGATCGTCATTCCAAGCAAATAATAACCAAGCGATTTCTTATAATTGCAACACGCGTAAAAAAAAAAAATGGGATATGACGGATGATTTTCCTATCAAGAATTATATAGTAGAAGATTCTATTCTAGATATGGAAAAAAATCTGGATAGAAAGTGTTTTGATTGGAGAATTCTGAATTTTTGTCTTAGAAATAAAATGCATTTTGGGAGTTCGATCGATACCGATTATTATTTTACGCTTCATCAAGAAATCAACCCATCCAATAACAATAAAAAAAAAAACCTTTTTGATTGGATGGGAATGAATGTAGAAATACTAAATCGTTCTATAGCGAATCGGGAATCTTTTTTCTTCTCTAAAAATTGGATATTTTATAATGCATATACGAGTAACCCATGGACCATCCCAATCAAATTCCTTTTTTTGAATTTTAATGTAAATCAAAATGAAAATGAAAATGTTAGTGAAAAGAAAAAGATCACGGAAAAGAATAAAACAGAATATGCAAGTCGACTAAATCTTGAAGCATCCCTTTCAAAGAAAGAAAAAGATGTTAAAGAAGATGAAGATTATGCAGGATCCGACATAAAAAAGGGTGTAAAAAAAGATAGATACACGAACAAGATCGAAGCAGAACTTAATTGCTTACTAAGAGGGTATTTGCCTTTTCAATTGAACTGGCATGATTGCTTAAATGAAAGAATAATGAATAATATCCAAGTATATTCTCTCCTGCTTAGACTGAAAAATCTAAAAGAGATTGCTATAGCCTCTATTCAAAGAGGAGAACTAAGTCTAGATATTATGAAAATTAAGAATAAGAAGGATTTCACTCTTACAGAATTGAATAAAAATACGGAATTGATAAAAAATGGAATATTGAGTATCGAACCAACTCGTCTGTCTAGAAGAAACCACGAACAATTTAATATGTATCAAATCATAGGCCTTTCGCTTATTCATAAGAGAAAGCACCAAATTATTAAGAAATCCATTACAAGAACAAGAGATCAAAAGCTGACTGAAAATAAAGAAAAAAAGAATTATGATTTGCTTGTTCCTGAAAATATTTTATCCGCTAGACGTCGTAGAGAATTGAGAATTCTAATTTGTTTCAATCCTAAGAATAGAAATAGTGTGCATAGAAATAAGGCATTTTACAATGAGAATCAAGTGAATAATTGCTGTCAAGTTTTGGCTACAAGTAAAGATCTTGATAGAGATAAAAAAAAACTAATTAATTTAAAGTTATTTCTTTGGCCAAATTATCGATTAGAAGATTTAGCTTGTATGAATCGCTATTGGTTTGATACCAATAATGGCAGCCGTTTCAGTATGGTAAGGATACATATGTATCCCCGATTGAAAATTAGTTAATCTACATTTTTCTTTTTTTTTTCTATTTCTCGTAACATATCTGATATGTGAAAACAAATAGATGCACATACGCATTGTCTTACCCTCTATTCTGAGGCACGATACTAATTCAATGATATATCCTACCCATTAGATCTATAACTGAATCTTCTTATTTGAAGTCTACAATTTTGCTTTTGTGAATGCATAAATATAGTATTTTTTGTATACCTATTTGAATTGGGTTGATTAATCAAAATTTATTTGAAAAATCAGGAACTCTTAAGAAAATTAAGATTATTGTATATACCAAATTGAAAATGAGTGTCATTATTATTACTGATCAATAAAAATATCTAGACTCTATAAAATAAAAAAGGGGGGGAAAGACAAGCTTTCATTTTTTTTATGGTAAAAAAATCATTTATATCCGTTATTTCACAAGAAAAAAAAGAAGAAAACCCGGGATCGATTGAATTTCAAGTATTTAATTTCACCAATAAGATACGAAGACTTACTTCACATTTGGAATTGCACAGAAAAGACTATTTATCTCAAAGGGGTTTACGTAAAATTCTGGGAAAACGGAAACGACTCCTGTCTTATTTGTCAAAGAAAAATGGAATACGTTATAAAAAATTAATTAATCAGTTGGATATTCGGGAGCCACAAACTAATTAATTTGAAGAGTCGTTTTGAATTATTCGATTTATTAGATCTTGAATCTTGATGAACTCATTTTTGTTTTAAGCAATTCATGGAAGAATGAATCGAGGAAAAACCTATGAATGCCCCAGCTACAAGAAAAGACCTCATGATAGTCAATATGGGTCCTCACCACCCATCAATGCATGGTGTTCTTCGACTTATTGTTACTCTAGATGGTGAGGATGTTATTGATTGTGAACCAATATTGGGTTATTTACATAGAGGGATGGAAAAAATTGCAGAAAACCGAACAATTGTACAATATCTGCCTTATGTAACACGTTGGGATTATTTAGCTACTATGTTCACAGAAGCAATAACCGTAAATGGACCGGAACAGTTAGGAAATATTCAAGTACCTAAAAGAGCCAGCTATATTCGAATAATTATGTTGGAGTTGAGTCGTATAGCTTCTCACCTACTATGGCTGGGACCTTTTATGGCAGATATTGGTGCACAAACCCCTTTCTTCTATATTTTCAGAGAAAGAGAATTAATATATGATCTATTCGAAGCTGCCACAGGTATGAGAATGATGCATAATTTTTTTCGTATCGGAGGGGTAGCGGCTGATCTACCTCATGGCTGGATAGATAAATGTTTGGATTTCTGCGATTATTTTTTAACAAGGGTTGTTGAATATCAAAAACTTATTACGCGAAATCCTATTTTTTTAGAACGGGTTGAGGGAGTAGGCATTGTTGGTGGAGAGGAAGTAATAAATTGGGGTTTATCAGGACCAATGCTTCGGGCTTCCGGAATACAATGGGATCTACGTAAAGTTGATCATTATGAATGTTACGAGGAATTTGATTGGGAAGTTCAATGGCAAAAAGAAGGAGATTCATTAGCTCGTTATTTAGTACGAATTGGTGAAATGGTAGAATCCATAAAAATTATTCAACAGGCTCTGGAAGGAATTCCGGGAGGGCCATATGAGAATTTAGAAATCCGTTGCTTTGATAGAGAAAAGGATCCAGAATGGAATGATTTTGAATATCGATTCATTAGTAAAAAGCCGTCTCCGACTTTTGAATTACCGAAACAAGAACTTTATGTGAGAGTTGAAGCCCCAAAGGGAGAATTAGGAATTTTTCTAATAGGGGATCAGAATGGTTTTCCTTGGAGATGGAAAATTCGTCCCCCGGGTTTTATCAATTTGCAAATTCTTCCTCAGTTAGTTAAAAGAATGAAATTGGCTGATATTATGACAATACTAGGTAGCATAGATATCATTATGGGAGAAGTTGATCGTTGAAATGATAATTGATACAACAGAAGTACAAGATATCAATTCTTTTTCCAGATTGGAATCTTTAAAAGAGGTGTATGGAATTATATGGATACTTGTCCCTATTTTGACTCTTGTATTGGGAATCACAATAGGTGTGCTAGTGATTGTATGGTTAGAAAGAGAAATATCCGCAGGGATACAACAGCGTATTGGACCTGAATACGCCGGTCCTTTGGGAGTTCTTCAAGCTCTAGCAGATGGAACAAAACTACTTTTCAAAGAGAATCTTATTCCATCTAGGGGAGATATTCGTTTATTCAGTATTGGACCATCCATATCAGTCATATCAATTCTAGTAAGCTATTCAGTAATTCCTTTTGGCTATAACTTTGTTTTAGCTGATCTCAATATCGGTGTTTTTTTATGGATTGCTATTTCGAGTATTGCTCCCATTGGACTTCTTATGTCAGGATATGGGTCAAATAATAAATATTCCTTTTTGGGTGGTCTACGGGCTGCTGCTCAATCGATTAGTTATGAAATACCATTAACTCTATGTGTGTTATCAATATCTCTACGTGTGATTCGTTGAGACAGAAACTTTTCCATGCTCCTTTCTTTTCGTCTTTATTTCTTTTCTTCTTTATAGGAAAGGGGTAGAAAAAATGGAATAGATATCCTGATTTTTGATTTTCATTATTTTTATTCGGAATTCGGATTGATGAACTAAATCAGATAGTTATATGAGTGAAATAAAACAGCTTCCATTTATTCATTATTCATTGATTTAATATTCTAATATTCTATAATATTCTCTAATTTTAATTATTAATTTAATGAAATTGAAATTCAATATCAATATATTTAGTAATAAAATTAAAAAAATAGATATATATTTATAGATATATATTTGTATTTTGAATATAGAATATTTATATTTAAGAATATAATAAACTATTTTAATTTAAACTATTTAATATAATATTAATATAAAATTCTTAATATCTTAATATATATATATATTATTAATATATATATATATTAAGATATAATATAATATATAGATATAGAATTAATATACTATGATTTGAATTTCATTTGAATCTGCAGTAAAAATATTGAGTCTCATTTTCTATGTATAAGAATTAAGTGAAAAAAAGATTATAAACGGAAGAAAGCGTTTACCCCAAAATTGGTTGATTAGTCATCCTGTTTTGAAGCGGGCTCAAAAGACCAACCTTATTGAGTTTTCACTATCGTTTGTATGAATTACCATACATCTATTACCATAAGGGGAGATTGATAAAAAATGCGTGGATGGTTAGAAACACCAAGATACACAAAGGATTAGTAATGGAGATTATGTAAATTCTCCAAAAGAGCATTTCCGCATAATATAAAAAGAATACAAATTGGGGCTTTAAGTTGGTAGAAAAAATCAGGCAGTACTCCCCACAATTCCGATCCAGAGTATGCTCCTATCCACTCATTAAATAAATAACTATCAGAAACGAAATAATCCTTTAATCTTTTTTTAAGTCCCTTTTTGTTTTGCACATAAAAAAAAGAAGAATAGGAACGAAAAAAAAAAAACAAAAGAATAGAATACAATAAAAAAAAGAGGGATCCCTTTTGATTCTTTCTTATATCCATATTCATGGAAATACAATTTATGTCATAATTCATAAACTAATGTCGAATTTTTTTTCGTAATCAAAAACGACGGGTTATTGAGAATTCTAAAGGAGTATTTTATTGAATTGAAGAGTTCAATTATTACTCAACAAATTCAAATTATTAAGGGATGAGATCAATTCGGAAGTACCTTTTTTGTATTTATTATTATAACAGACAGAATTCAATTGGTCTAATTCAGGACCGTCCAATGGATTTGAATCCTATCTATCCTAGGGATATATCAAGATAAATAACCGGCCCGGTCCCTTAGATTTATTTATGACCTTCGAGGAGCCGTATGAGGTGAAAATCTCATGTACGGTTCTGTAATAGCGATGGGAACAGTAATGTTATCACCGACTAGGATTATCTAACAGTTTAAGTACAGTTGATATAGTTGACGCGCAATCAAAATATGGTTTTTGGGGATGGAATTTATGGCGTCAACCTATAGGTTTTATCATTTTTCTAATTTCTTCCCTAGCGGAATGTGAAAGATTACCTTTTGATTTACCAGAAGCAGAAGAAGAATTAGTAGCAGGTTATCAAACCGAATATTCGGGTATAAAATTTGGTTTATTTTACGTTGCTTCCTATTTAAACTTATTAGTTTCTTCATTATTTGTAACAGTTCTTTACTTGGGCGGTTGGAATATCTCTATTCCGTACATATTTGTTTCTGAGCTTTTTGAAATAAATAAAACATGTGGAGTTTTTGGAACTACAATTGGTATCTTTATTACATTAGCTAAAACTTATTTGTTCTTGTTCCTTTCTATCACAACAAGATGGACTTTGCCTAGGCTAAGAATGGATCAATTATTAAATCTTGGATGGAAATTTCTTTTACCTATTTCTCTGGGTAATCTATTATTAACAACTTCGTTTCGACTATTTTCACTGTAAAAGATTGATATTCAATATTCATAACTTGTCTCAAACAAGAGAAAGAAACAAAACAAAAATATTCATAGATATTCACGATATGTTCCTTATGGTAACTGGGTTCATGAATTATGGTCAACAAACAGTACGAGCTGCAAGATACATTGGTCAAAGTTTCATGATTACCTTAGCCCACGCAAATCGTTTACCTGTAACTATTCAATATCCTTATGAAAAATTAATAACATCGGAACGTTTCCGCGGTCGAATCCATTTTGAATTTGATAAGTGCATTGCTTGTGAAGTATGTGTTCGTGTATGTCCTATAGATCTACCCGTTGTTGATTGGAAACTGGAAACTGATATTCGAAAGAAACGATTGCTTAATTACAGTATTGATTTTGGGATCTGTATATTTTGTGGTAACTGCGTTGAGTATTGTCCAACAAATTGTTTATCAATGACTGAAGAATATGAACTTTCGACTTATGATCGTCACGAATTGAATTATAATCAAATTGCTTTGGGCCGTTTACCAATGTCAGTAATTGACGATTATACAATTCGAACAATTCAATTCAAATAAAATTCTGTATTTATATTTAGATTTATATAATTTTATTAATAATATAGTTTATAGTTTCGAAATAGTTTCGAATACTCGTTCGTATAAAGAATTAGATTCGTCCTATAACTGTACCTAGATGAATTCACACTCCTTAGGATTTAATTCAATTAGGAATTTAGTATATAAAATTTTTTCCTGGTCGTATCAATAAGGTCATGAGATTTCAATTTATTTATCTTTTATTTTTCATCTAATGGATTTACCTGAACCGATACATGATTTTCTTTTAATCTTTCTGGGATCAGGTCTTGTATTAGGAAGTCTAGGAGTAGTATTATTTACCAACCCCATTTTTTCTGCCTTTTCGTTGGGACTGGTTCTTGTTTGTATATCTTTATTCTATATTTTATCAAACTCCCATTTTGTAGCTGCAGCACAGCTACTTATTTACGTAGGAGCTATAAACGTTTTAATCATATTTGCTGTGATGTTCATAAATGGTTCAGAATATTACCAAGATTTTCATCTTTGGACCGTTGGGGATGGAGTTACTTTGGTGGTTTGTACAAGTATTCTTGTTTCACTAATAACTACTATTCCAGATATATCATGGTACGGGATTATTTGGACTACAAGATCAAATCAGATTATAGAGCAAGATTTGATAAATAATAGTCAACAAATTGGAATTCATTTATCAACAGATTTTTTTCTTCCATTTGAACTCATTTCAATAATTCTTTTAGCTGCTTTGATAGGTGCAATTGTCGTGGCTCGCCAGTAAGAATAGAACTAGTAATATCAATCTAAATTCCATTTTGTTCTATTTATTTTATCTCCATTTCCTTTGAATTTTACATGTGAATGGGAAAGTGAAAGATTGTTTATGTTTA